AGAAAGTAGGTTTTTTAGATATGGGCCTAGCAAAATAAAAATTTGGATAGGATCCTATAGGATCTCCCCCTTGCAAAATCGGACGTGAAAGTTTCTTTTCATCCGGCTCAAGTAGTTACACCAAATAAAGAGGGTTTTCACTTTGAAATTATATTATATAAAATATAAAACCCCCAAAAGATCTACTCCTTACTCAAGTTCCCAAAGAAGATCAAGCAACATTTCATTGATTCATTCTTCTTTTTTTTTTATTATATTTTTTGGATTTTTTATTCAATTAGTAATTATTGCATATAAAATAATAAAATAAATGAAATGTGAAATTCTTGAGTAGTCTACTTTACTTTGAATGAAGAATCCCCTTACTTAAAGTAAGAGTGTCTTAGAATTCATCAGTAATTTACTTGTATATGTATCATTCCATTTAATCTTTTAGGTCTCTACTTCGCCTCGACGGTTATGTGACGATGCCCTTAAAGCCTATCTGCGATGGATCGACTCCTGCAACCACGACATATTTGCTTATTTGGACATAAACAAAATTTCATTCCTTTTCGTTTAGAAAGAAAAGAAATAGTTAATTCCACATTAAAGAAATAAGTCTTTCTTTTCACGAGGTATAACTATAAAAAAAACTATTTATTTGTTACTGAAGTGACCATAGACCAATTCCCCCTTTTACTTGTGAGTATTGAACACACCCATAATTCTGAGTTTCATGTTACTTCTACCAAGAGACATGTCAAATCCGGGGCACCCTAATTCAATTGAATGGGGATGACAGTTTCTCGTTCTGCATTGGTAAAATCATAATTTTTATCAAATCACACATCGCAGTATACTAGGCCTTCTAATTCTTTAAGAGGCTTATCTAAAAGGTTCGCGATATAACTAGGAAGACGTTTCAAATACCACACATGGGTTACCGGGCATGCCAGTTTGATGTAGCCCATTTGATACCTTCGTATCCGAGAATCACCAAATTCGACCCCGCATTGTTCACAAAATTGCGGGTCTTCTTGGTCATTTCCGATTACTCGATAATTTCCACAAGCACAAATCCCGCTTTTTGTAGGACCAAAAATTTTTTCACAAAATAATCCATCTTTTTCAGGTTTATTTGTTTTGTAATGAAAAGTGTAGGGTTTTGTCACCTCTCCAATTATTTCTCCATTAGGTAGGATTTTTTTGGCCCAAGCGCTTATTTGTTGAGGAGAAACTGATCCAATTCGAAGTTGTTGATGTTTATACCGATCGATCATAGAAGAAAAATTATGATTCATTCCGATTAAGCGTCCTTCCTATTAATCTGTAAGTTCTTCTCAGATACAAGGAAATGATTCAATTCCAGAGCCAAGGATCGTAGTTCTCGAACGAGCAATCGAAAAGATTCGGGAGCATCTTCGGGTTTAGGTATTGGGCCTCCAATGATCGTAGTACCAAGTACTTCTTGGCGAGCTCTAATATGATCCGATTTATAAGTAAGCATCTCTTGTAAAATATGAGCAACACCAAATCCCTCTAAAGCCCAAACTTCCATTTCTCCTACCCGTTGTCCCCCTTGCTTGGCCCTTCCTCGAAGGGGTTGTTGTGTAACAAGTGCATAATGTCCACTGCAACGTCCATGTATTTTATCCTCAACTTGATGAATTAATTTTAAGATATAGGGCTTTCCTATTATAACAGGTTGCTCAAAAGGATCTCCCGTTCTTCCATCAAAAATTCTGCTTTTTCCCGGATACTCGGGTTCAAATACCCATGGATTCGCTGTTTGCTTACTAGCTTCATATAATTCAGAAAAGACTAGTTTTCTCGAAGCCTCTTGTTCATATCTTTCATCAAAAGGTGTTATTCGATAATGTCTATCTAGCAACCCCCCTGCTAACCCGAGTGAACATTCAAATATCTGTCCTACATTCATTCGTGAAGGTACTCCTAAGGGATTGAAGACCATATCAACAGGTCTTCCATCTTGCAAATAAGGCATATCTTGTCTAGGTAAAATTTTTGAAACGATACCCTTATTTCCATGCCGTCCAGCAACTTTATCACCCACTTTTATTTCACGTTTTTGTGAAATATATACACGAATCGTTTCTGGATTATAACTAGAACCCCTCCTTTTCTGGATCCATCTCACATCAATAACTCGACCTCTACCACCTATAGGTAGTTTTAAACACGTTTCCTTTGAAGTGGATAGCTGAATGCCAAGTATGGCTCGTAATAATCTATCTTCCGGAGCATACGATGATTCTTTCGCCATCTGAGGGGTTAATTTACCTACTAAAATATCGCCCGTCTCCACCCAAGAACCCAACATCACAACCCCATTTTTGTCTAAATTTCGGAGTAAATGGGCTTCTAGATATGGTATTTCCCTAGTGATTCTTTCAGGCCCGTGGCTTGTCACATGAGTCTGAATTTCATATTTACGTATTTGAAAAGAAGTATAAATATCGTCATATACTAGACGCTCGTTAATGAGTACTGCATCCTCAGAATTGTAACCTTCCCATGGCATATAAGTTACTAATACATTTTTTCCCAAAGCAAGTTCGCCACCAACTGTAGCAGCGCCATCCGCTAAAACATGTCCCTTTTTAATACATTTACCTGGCGCAACTTGTGATTTTTGATGTATACAAGTATTTTTGTTGGAACGTTGATATGTAACTAATGGAATAGTTAAAGTATCTCTATTGTCCGATAAAACGATATTATCAGTATCGGTATAAAGGATCTTTCCCTCATTTTGGGCTATAGTGGGAACCCCGGAATCTAGAGCCACTTGGCATTCCAACCCAGTTCCAACAATGCACTTTTCCGATCGCGAAAGCGGAACTGCTTGACGTTGCATATTAGAACTCATTAAAGCCCGATTTGCATCATTATGCTCGATAAAAGGAATTAGGGAAGCTCCAATAGAAAAATATTGTAAGGGAAAAATACTTCGAAAATGAACCTGCTCCCACTCAATAGTGAGGAATTCTTGACGGTATCGAGCCGGAACAACCTGTTCTTCCTGACTAACTCGATTTAGTGCCAAAGAATTTCCTGCCGCTATCATATAGTATTCATCTATACTTGGTGATAAATAAAGTATCCGAACTTTTTTTGATCTTTCAGAGATTTCATAAAACGGACTTTGTAGAGAACCCCAATAACTAACCCTCGCATGAATTGCTAAGGATCCAATAAGTCCAACATTGATTCCTTCGGATGTATCAATAGGACAAATGCGTCCATAGTGACTAGGATGGATATCTCGTATCAGAAAACTAGCAGTTCGCCCGGTCACCCCTCCAGGGCCCAGATAACTGGCCTTTCTCCCATGAACTATTTGTGTCAATGGATTAGTTCGATCTAAAACTTGAGATAATGGGTGTAATCCGAAAAAAGATTCAAAAGTAGTTGTTAATGTAGTTGAAGTTACCAAATTCTGAGGAATCGGTATCAATTTATTTCTAATTGCTCCACACATAGCTCCTCTAACCATATTTTCTAAACGAACCAGGGCCAATCCGAATTGATCTTGTAAGAGATCCGCTACAGAACGAATACGTTTATTTTTCAAATGATTCATATCGTCAAGTATACCCATTCCGAACTTCATTCCAATCAAATGATCCGCAGCTGCCAATATATCTCGCGGTAATAAAAATGTAGTGTTCGGAGGTATATCAAGATTCAGCCTACGGTTCATATTTCGTCGACCAATTATTCCTAAGTCACATCTTTGTTGAAAAAATTTATTTTGTAATTCCTTGCATAAGGATTCAGAAAATACCGGATCTCCACCTACACAAGCAAATTGTTGATAAAACTCCACAATGGCATTTTCTTTTGACTTAATTTTTTTTTTCTCCTTATTATTCAAATTCAATAAATAAAAGAAAATTTCAGGGTAATAAACATTCTCTAAAATTTCTCTTAGATTCGAGCCCATAGCTGATGATAGAACTAGAATAGATATTTTCTGTTTCCTACTCACACGAGCCCATATCCTTGCTTTTCTATCAATCTCTAATTCTAATCTTCCTCCCCAATCCGATATTATGGTGCCGGTATAGACCGAAATTCCGGTATGGTCCAATTCTGACCGGTAATAGATACCAGGGCTTTGCAATATTTGATTGATCACAATTCTATATATTCCATTTACTATAAAAGTTCCCAGGGAATTCATTATAGGAATGTTTCCAATAAAAATAATTTTTTCTTGTATATCCCTACTGGTTTTCCAAATTAATCCCGCGGATACATATAATTCAGAAGAATATGTGAGTGATTCATATACAGCGTCTCTTTCTTTTATTAAAGGTTCTACCAATTGATATCTTTCCACAAATAATTGAAATTCAATTTCTTGATCTGTATCTTCAATTGTTGGAAACTTATAAAGTTCTTCTGTTAAGCCCCGATCAATGAACCTACAAAACCCTTCAAATTGTATCTGATTAAATCCGGGTATTGTAGACATTTCCTCATTTCCGACCCCAAGCATTTTTTTAATTTCTCCCCTTTTTTATAGAAAAAAATCCCATTTTTTGCTCATTCTTCATCAAATCATATGGATCGATATAGCAATGATGGAATTTCTATTCTGTTTACTGAATCACATGAAATTTTAGCTATCGGAATTTGCACCAAATACAAACAGAAATAAATTGAAAAATTTAACTTAATTTAGGCTCTTTTGTATAGAATATCAAAAGAAAAATCGATTCAATTTCTACCATTATTATGATATTCCGTATTGCAATCCAATTGAATAACATAAATGTATTCAGCATTTGATCTGTTCAATGAGATAATGAGATAAAGACATAATAATCATAAACAAAATAGAATTTATTTTTTTAGAACTTAACTTTTTCGTGGATTCAATTGTTCAAAAAAGAATTCGCCGAGAAGAGAGACATTTTTACCTATTTCTTTTAATCTAATTTGTAGAATGAATATGTGAGTGTAAAAACGTGTAAGTAAAAAAAAGCTAATTATCTATTCAATCAAATTACTATTGATTGAATGCTAGAGTACTCATAAAATGTATACAAAGTTTCTTCTGTTCAACTAATAAGTTAATTAAATTCCCCTTCCACTATCCAATCTAATTCAAGACTCAGACAGTAGACACTACGTTAGTAGCGAAAGGACTATCAGATAAAAAGTTATCTGTTCTTTTTCATGACTATAAGCTTTCTTTAAACCCCAATTTATAGAACAGACGCTTGCTTCTGCTGGAAAACTTGGCACGTTATATCAGCAAAACAGAATAAGGTATTTCGACTCTTTTGTTAATTAGGCGACACCCGGATTTGAACTGGGGAAAAAGGATTTGCAGTCCCCCGCCTTACCGCTCGGCCATGCCGCCAAAACAAAATATATTACAAAACTTCCCTTTTTGCTTTTTTTCTTGTACTTGTATTTGTATTTTGCATTCCGTTTTCTTTAAAACCTTTCCGAAAATAAATATTTACTTTTTTTTTGTTTCATATGACAAATTTGAACCGTTAACTATTGATTGTAAATTCAGGAAGGGTTCTTCAATTTCAATCTAAAACAGTGTTTATATAAGTAAATTCAAATTGATACATAACTAAACTAATTAGTTTTTATTTATTTTATTATAAGTAAATTCAAATTGATACATAACTAAACTAATTAGTTTTTATTTATTTTATTTTTAAATAAATCCTTATCAATTTCAATTATAACATATAACAGGAATTATGGGTATATGTAAACCCCATAACAAAAACAAAAATAAAAATTGTTACGTAGATATTATCTAATCAGATATCTTATCTGTATATGATGTTTATAGGTAATTTTAACGAAATTATCCTGCTTAACTTTTTCAATTTTTATTGAATATAAAAGATTTTTTTTGATAAAGTCTGGTTAGGGGTGTTCCCAATAAAGAATAAAGCTGTAATGTAATAAAAACTAAAAAAAAAAAAAGGGGGGCGTATATAGATAGCTGGAGTTATATCTGCGCATGCTTAATAAAAAAAAATAAAAAGCTTTTTTTTACTTATATATATAAGTACTTATATATACTTTTAGTTTATGTACTTTTACTTAGTTTTATATAAACTATAAAGTTTATAATTGTTTATAATTAAAGTACAAAAATAAATATTACCCCTTAGATAACCTATAATCAATAGCGTAATAGGACGTCTTCGATTATTTCATAGGGACAATCGGATATGATAAAATTTGTATGAAATAAATGAGAAAAAAAAGAAAAAAAATAGGGGTATTCGATATATAATGATCTATCTTGATTATATATATATATATATTTTTTTTTTTGACTTAATGTTAATGAAAATGAAAGGTGACAAAAGAGAGAATGGGTCTTATTCTTCTGACATGTTATTAACATTACTTTGATACTTCTGCTACTTCAAAGGCAGTCTCTGCGTATTTTGCTTGTGCTTAATGTTTTCTGATTATACTAGAAATCTAATAATTATAAGAACTGTTCTAATTGGATTTATTCGATTGTTTCATCAATGGTGTTGGATCAGAATCCCTTTTTGACTATGCGCTGAAAATTCGACTATTATTAGTGAACAATAATTGAATAATTCCTTCATAGAGATCGAGGACAAAATTCACATGGATATAGTAAGTCTCGCTTGGGCTGCTTTAATGGTAGTCTTTACATTTTCCCTTTCACTCGTAGTATGGGGAAGAAGTGGACTCTAGAAGTACTACTAATTGAGTTTAGGAATCAAAGTGTATCAATTTTTTTTACAGATCGTTCTGTTATGGAAATACCTTTTTTTTAATTTTACTATTTCACTTTCAAAATTAAATTTGAAAATTTTTTTATTTCGAAATCCGAAGAAGTTCCCATGAACCCCTAGATCCTCTGTCAACAGCTCAATCAATTACTTCTTTGTGTTTGTGGGAATGATAATAATAAGATTACTTGATTTTCTCATATTATATTAGAGACATACCCTTCCCTTATTCTTTCATTGATTTGAATCTTTCTTTCAATAAATATTGGAATTCATATTAAAAAGAATCAGAAATATAGGAATTAGAATCGTAAAGTAAAAGCAGTCTTTGGGATTATTTCAGATTGATTGGAATCAACACAAATCAAATAGAAATACAAATCAAATAGAAATAGATGAAGCAAAGAAATATAATTATAACATAAAAAAAACTCTGTACATTATATAATGTCGATTAATATATATATATTATATTAACCTGTATCTTCATACAACAAACTTTATACAGTATAATAACAATACTAGATAGTATGGTAGATAAATTTTTATCTATCACATTATCTAGTATCTCATAGAATACTGCATGAGTATAGTTCGATAGTTTCATTTAAAACGCAAAATTAGAATCCTTTTTATTTCTTCTCTATCAATCATTGATAAGAACTAAAAAGTCACAAGTTTAATTCAAATTAATCACTTTGACTTATTGTTTTTACGTATATTATAAGTAAAAAAGCAGTAGGAACTAAAATGAACAGTGCAGTAGCAATAAATGCTAGAATATTTACTTCCATATTTTCGTTTTTAATTTTTATTTAATTCGCAATAACTCGGGATTTAATCCCATAGAGATGATAAATCTTTTGTCTCTAAATTCAATGGGATAAATATAAATTATACTTTATGTAATCGAATCAAATCAATATTATGAATAAAAATATCTAACAAATTGATTCATCGTCAAGAATTGAATCGTATAAAATAGTAAAATCGTTTATCCATACCGAATTCCAACGTAAATTCCTGATACACTCAAAAACACCTTATTTTATTTTTAGTTAAATTTTTAATTCTTTTTAATACTTTTTTTCCATAAACTAGCGTCCTCCTTGTACAATCATTTTATGAAGTATCCTCTAACCCCTTTTACGCTTACCATTGGTTCTAAACAAACAAACAATAGAAGAAATGAAAAAAAAAGATTCCTGTTGGGAATGAAATTATACTATTTGTACCCCCTTTCACAGAAAAAAGAAAGGATGAATTGCTGTATTTTTTTATTGGATTTGGATACATCGGGACTGACGGGGCTCGAACCCGCAGCTTCCGCCTTGACAGGGCGGTGCTCTCACCAATTGAACTACAATCCCAAAGAAATAACATAATAAAGTGTGCAGTATACATATTCATATGATTTCATTCAAAAACTTTTGATATGGATATGTTCTTTAGCAAGAGCGGCATGGATTACTAATAATCTTTTCATTATTTCCAAATCAATGGATAGTCAATCTTTCAACGCAAAAGGTATTTTTGCTTTACTCTTTTCCTTATACTTTACATCTTGATCTAAGTCTAGATCATTAGACTGTAAATAAATAGCGAGTGCGGTAAAGAAAAGATATATCACTATGTAAAAATTTTACATTTTTCTCTTGGGATCGAGCATTTCTGGAGAACAACAAATGGGTTATATCATGATGGATCAATGAATTATTGGGCCGAGCTGGATTTGAACCAGCGTAGACAAATTGCCAACGAATTTACAGTCCGTCCCCATTAACCGCTCGGGCATCGACCCGGGAAAAATAAATCCAGGCTTAGCAATAATCCATGATCCACTTCTTTTCGTAGTACCCTACCCCCAGGGGAAGTCGAATCCCCGCTGCCTCCTTGAAAGAGAGATGTCCTGAACCGCTAGACGATGGGGGCATATGTGCACAACCGCCATCATACTATGATCATAGTATGAATAGTTTTTTAAAATTGTCAATATAATGGAATCGTATGAATCAATGTGAAGAATCTTTCTATCTTTTACAATTATATAATTTTTTGGTTATTTCTATTTCTGAATCATTCATTCTATAATTTCAATATTCTATGATTGAATAAACAAATCTATCGTGTTTTTTTTTATTGTTAATATTTTTTCTCTTTTTAATATATTAAATATTAAAATTAATAAATAAGAAATTTTTTTCTCTAACAATTTGGTTTGTGGGGGACAAGCACAATAATCATTCGATGAAATATTTTGGATTTAGGTTGAATTGATAGGTACATATATCAATCAAATGAATTTCGTTATGATGGCAATTAGCATCTGGCTTGAAAAAATTTCTTGCATTTTTTGAAAGTAAAAAAGCCTTTTTGTACTTACAAGTATATCCAACTCAATTATGTAAATAAAATTTATCGTTCCTGAGTGAACCACTATACGTCGAAAATTTATTCGGACGTATAAGATATATGTAAAAGATCTATTTATATACATATAATATGTATTATATATACATATTATATGTATATAGACTAAATATATAGTGACTCGCGCTTTAAATTCAGAAATTGAATCAAACAAGCCCTTTTAACTCAGTGGTAGAGTAACGCCATGGTAAGGCGTAAGTCATCGGTTCAAATCCGATAAGGGGCTTTGGTTTTTTCATAAAACTCCCGCGATAGTATTTATATTATATTTAAAGTTTATATTCTATTTAAAGGAAGAATAGAGATATTTTTTATTATAGCAATCAAATCAATTATAAATCAACAAAAGAAAAAAGTAAGTGGACCTAACCCCTTTAATCATAAATATATCCACTATTCTGATATTAAAATTAAAAATTTGAACAGTACTGTTAAGCTTTTATTTTTCATTTTCATATCTCTTTGGACTATGCGGTAATCTGTCGATATTGCCGATTAAATCTTCTTGTTCCTAACTTGTTATATAATATAGGAAAAATTTAGGAATAAATAGCAATTCTCTTTGTTTACGGAAAAGGGTTTATTCTAAGTCACAACATAAGAGACGTTTTAACTATTTTTATTCCCGAACACAAGGCAAGATCAATTTATATCTTATTATATCTATTTTATAAACTTATAGATATCAGATCCTGGTTTCATAGGTCAAATATTTACATTCAATTTTTATGGCTGGATACATTATTTTAATGTGATGTAAAATGAAAATGGTTGCGAGAAAGGGGCTTTGAGTTATAGTCTCTTATTAT